AAAGGCATCCTTTAATAGCTATTTTGCTTCAACCTTTCCTATATATAAAATATAAAAAAAAAATGGAAGATTTAGTTACGATTAGAAATCCACCTTTCTATCTTTATCCATGGATCTTTTACTCATACTTATTAAATTGGAAGTCTTGATCCAATTCAAACAAAAATTATGTTTCGCAATTTTATAATCCAAATTTGAAATTTCTACTTGACCTTTCGTTGGATACAAATCACGAGAATGTATATTTTTACCCGAACCCTTCCGTGCGGGGTAAAAGATGAAAACCTTTTAAGAAATAAAGTTTCGGCTCGGACTATGAATCAAACCGAGCGATCCCTTAACTATACAAGGGATTAAGAAAACGAATCACACTTTTACCACTAAACTATACCCGCTACAATGTGATTATTGTATCAAAATACACTTTTTGTCGAACACGACAATCGGGCGTAATCAAGATAGGATCAGAAAATAATGATGAATATTATAGCCTTGGCCTGTTTTGTCAGTCGCCATAATCAGATTAGGAAAGGAAAAGAGGACTGACAAGTCAAATAATATAATAAATAACACGTTCTTTCTTTTGATGGAGGATTTAGGCCGGCTACGGCTCGAGAAAACTATTTATGTCATCACATAGAAATGCATTGCCCAACAATCCGTAGTTCTTTTTTTTTTTTTTTTTTATTTACTTTACTTACAATCCGTAGTTCTTTTTTTTTTTTTTTTTTATTTACTTTACTTAAAAAATAAAAAATATTAGAATTCTAATGATAAGAAATCACACTTTGATTCTATATGATTAAATTCTATATCATATCTATCGAAATAGTCCTAAATTTGGATTGTTGATTCAATAACAAGCATTTTTTTTTTCAAACTTTTTTATATGATTTGGAACAAAAAAAGGGCCCGGCTAGGTACTCACCAGGCCAGGCCGTGCCGTGAAAAAAAAAAAAAGATCTTTCGTGCGAATATGTTTTTATTCGAAATTTTTTTTTCAATCTTTTTTTTTTAGCTTTTTCGTGATCTAAATAGGATTGCTTATAAAAGTTATATATATTAAAGTTGTATATATTAATCTAGTCCAACTAGTCCAATAAAAAATATCTTACTTAATATCTAAAAAAAATAGATACAATAGATACAGAGGATCTTTTTTCAAGCAGTTCCCTTTTGTGTAATATAAGAATGTAGGATAGTAATTATCCTTTTCAATTTGGAGAGATGGCTGAGTGGACTAAAGCGTCGGATTGCTAATCCGTTGTACGACTTTTTCGTACCGAGGGTTCGAATCCCTCTCTTTCCGTTCAGTATTTGGTATTTTATTTACAAATTCCAATTTTTCTAATCCCCCGTTTTTTGGAATTCCTTTTTTTATTATTATTTTATATTTTATTTTGAAATGAAAATTTTGATTTACTTTTTTGATTTCTATTTAATAGCTAAAATCCTAAGAACATTGAAAAATGAAGCAAGTAAAAAAAAAAAAAAGACTCTTTTTCATTCTTATTCTTCACGTCCAGGATTACGTCCTGGATCGTTAGATAGGAATCCGAAGATGAAGAGAGAAACAAAGAATATCACCACTGTGTAAACAAAAAGTTTGAGAGTAAGCATTACACAATCTCCAAGATCATTTTTTTTTTTTTTTTTTTTTTCAAAAAAAAAAGAGAATAGATTCCCCATTTTTATAACATATATACTATTTTTACACCAAGAAAGGAAAGCTTTTTCAGAAATGAAATCCAAAAATTATCAGAAAAGCATTTGTAATAAGAGTTGTTTCTTTCATTACAAAAAACGACCCCTTATTGTATTGTGAGGACTCTAATAGGATCTTTCAATAAACGAAATCCTAATGAGAAAATGGGACGATTCCTATTTCTAGAAACTATCTAAGAATAGTTTAAATCGAGGGTTCATTCATACTCTAAGACTTATCTGATCTTATCCTCTGATCTTAGCCGTTGTTAGAATTTTTTTCGCGACTAAATAATGTCTCGCATAGTATTAAAGATTTTATCGAAAACTTACAGCAGCTTGCCAAACAAAGGCTAAGAGAAAAAAGAACAGGGGTATTACTGGCATAAAATCTACGATTGGATTCAAAAAAGCGTAGGCCTCGGGTAATTTAGCTAAGAAAAAATTACTCGAATAAAGGGCGGAATTAAGACAGATCAAACTAAAGATATTAAGCATAACAAACATTATTTTTTTTTTTATTGCACTTGGAGATAATTGTATTTTGATTGAGTTAATATACTAATATAGTAGTGATAATTGATATACGTTAAAAATTATGAAAGTAAGTTAGATCCAAAATTATTCTATTTTCTTTTGTGAATTGAAGAAATCATCCTTTCATACAATATCTTAATTGAATTAGATGTAATGATCAATAAATTCCGTTTCATTCTATATCTACATGTGTAAAAATCCTAGGAAGATTATAGTCCGTCGATATTTGGACTGGAATTGACGAATACCCAATACCAATACTAGTGTTTTGGAGTATCGAATAGAAATCGAAATGGGGCGTGGCCAAGTGGTAAGGCAACGGGTTTTGGTCCCGCTATTCGGAGGTTCGAATCCTTCCGTCCCAGGAAATACATTTTTTTCATTTCTATATAGAAATAGAGATTATCAAAATAATCAAATCAAAATAATCAAAGATTGTCTTTTTTTTTTTTTTTTTAGATTTAAGATTTTTTTTTAGATTTAAGAATAGAATATTGAATTGAATAGATATTATGTGATTCTTGTTTCTGATTTTTAATCATTCTATTTTTCTGTGAATCTTATCTTTTTCACAAATTGAGTTCAAATAAGTACATGGCAAAACAAAAAATACATATAGATAGATAGACGGAGCTATATCGAAGTGGGATCCAGGTAATAAGATAGATTACAACACAAATAATATTTTGAAATCAATTCAAAGAGGGCTGAATGCTACTTTCGTCCTATATCCATTCCCTGACGAGATTCCTATTTTATCTTAGTTAGTTATTTCGAATTAATTATGGACCTTATAATAAGAGTTAATCAACAATGGAGGATATTAATTTCAATAGTTGTGTCTATACAAATCGGATTAACAAATCATCAAGTTATATACGTAGCACGTGCTATTTTTTTTTTAGTCTTCTTTTTAGCTAGTTCAACTCCTATTTGATTTAGCTCTAATACAGAATTGTAAATTTCCTAGAATAATGGAGACGGGGGAATTTATGCATGCTATTTTGCCCTTACGTTTAATCCAAATTGTTCAACCTCCCCAATCAAAGAAACTGTGCGAAAAATGAGCAAATGCTTAATGGATTATTATCGTTCTATTCGCTTTCAGCGCTAGGGTTTTGCGAAAAAATATTTTGGATTCGTGAATTTGCAATATTCAACATAGAATATAATATTCGTGTAAATTGAGTCCAATAAAAATTTTTTAGTCTATTTGAAGGGGGAATTCCTTCTTTTTTGGTTCGGAGTCTCGTTTTCAGTATGAAATGAAACTAAAGAAGAACCGCCAATTTCCTTTTCATCAACCTTTTTTATGCACTCTACAAAATAAATTCTATTTTGTCCCAATCTATCTCTATTTTTTTTTGAATCTCTGAGGTTTAATTCAAAGATGGATTTTGTTATGATGATCAAAAGTAAGACTTTATTCCAATAGTGATATGCGGTAGGAATTTTTTCCATTTTTAATTAAATCTAACTATTTGAATTTTAACGATTTGTTAGAAGTATTTTATACTCGAAGAAGTGTTAGATTGTTGAATATATCCTATCCCCTTACTTACGGATGGGGTGTAGATTCAATAAAAATAACTTTTTTTTCCGTAATATTGAAAAATTCATAAAGAAAATCAAATCCAAAATATTGGATTATCCAAGAAAAAAGCCGTTGAAATTAAATTCATGCTAAGATTTATTTAGAAACTTCCGATTCATATGATTCATATAAAAGAAAAATATGGATTCTTATGAAAGATCAAACAAATGACTATTCATGATTCCCTAATTGAATCAATTACATACCAGTTCCAAACGAGAGGAATGTTATGGTAAAACTTCGTTTGAAACGATGTGGTAAAAAGCAACGCGCGACTTGACAGACATGATCATCTGTGGGTTCTTAAACCCGCCACTTTCTATTCTATAGAAAATAGAAATGAAGGTGCTCTTGGCTCGACACCCTTTCTTCTGTTCCACTAGAACCCCCCCTTTTTTTTGTTGGGGTTTAATGTTACCAGTATAGGTTGTAGCTCGGCTAGAAAGTCTTTATTCGTTTCTTAGGGGCAAGGGTCTAGGGTTAATGCCAATTAATAAGTTGGAACAACTTCGTAAGCATCTTTTCGATCTAGAAATCGAAAGGATCCAATTCAAGCAAGTTTCAAAAAGAAAAAAACAATTGTTCGAATTAGTGAACCTCTTTGTATCAAAAGTGTATCGTGCGGGAATCCGCCGTTCGTATGATTCTTTGCTAGAAAGAAATCATAAAAAGGGGCATGTTGCTGTCGTTTTGAAATGATTCAAATTCACCGAAGTGATGTCTAAACCCAATGATCCAAGGCAAAGATAAAGTATTTTGGAACAAGAAAATACCCTTTTTCAACTGTCTTGACAACTAGATCAAGAAAAGGATGAAGAATCCAACCAAATATATTCTAAATGAGACAAAGAAAAAGGGGTTAGAGACCACTCAAAAATGAAATAACTAAGGCTTTTCTTTTGAGCTATTTCAGAGTTATCCAACTTGAGTTATGAGAATACAAATTATTATTTTTTTTCGATAAAGAAAAAGTATTAAATAGCCCATAGCTTAATGGATTTTTTCATGTTATGGATCTATTTAACATTCAAATTCTATAGATGGATCTAATTCTAATTTTTGCTTTCTCGAGCCGTATGAGGAGAAAACTTCGTATACGTTTCTAGGGGGGGTTATAGTTCATCTACATCTATCCCGATGAGCCCTTTATCGAATCGTTGCAATTGATGTGCGATCCCGCAGAGAAGGAAGAGATCTTCGCAAAGTGGGTTTTTATGATCCGATAAATAATCAAACCTATTTAAATATTCCAGGTATTCGCTATTTTCTTGAAAAAGGAGCTCAACCCACAGAAACTGTTTATGATATTTTAAAGAAAGCGGGGGTTTTTACCGAATTTCCTCTTAATCAAACGAAAGTAAATTAATCAATTTTAAATTGATTAATTTTTACTAGTAAATAAAAAAGGGAGAAGAGGGTGTGGGTGATTCGTATATAGTTTTGGATCACTTTTTTCTACTATACTACTTCCCCACACCCTCTATTTACTCTATTTCATTCATACTAGTTTATTATTGTTACCATAACATTACCATAGAATACGATGTTCTTTAACGACCAAAATCGCTTTTTTTGCGATATCTTTATTGGGATATAAGATAGATAAAAAAAGATGAAGTGAATAAAATAAATGAAGGAATTGTCCCTGCGAGACCTATCCAATTTTTACATTACTGCCAATCCAATTGGCCGTTTTTCGTTGGAAATACATTAAATTAACAAAGAAATCGGGATTTTTTTTCATTTTGTGCTTAAGTAATTCTTTGCTCTTTTTAGATTTAGAGATATTATCTAGTGCTAAACCCAACACAAATATATATATTTTGCATTTCTTTGTTTTTTCTAAGTATTCGATTTATTAGATTAATATTGACAACAGTCTATCGAACAAATATAATTCGATCGTGTATAAACGCATCTCTTTATCTTCCCTCGGTTTGGTTTTTTACGTCAGTCAAAATCAAATCAACTAACAACGGTGTGGGAATTCTACTAATTTCAAATAAAAAAAGATGGGTTTATTAGATTTCTGGTGATACACGAGGTTGTTTTTGTGTGATAGAATACAAATTTTTTTTTTTTCGATTGTATCTACACATCCTAAATTTCTTTTAATTGGGGTTGCTAACTCAATGGTAGAGTACTCGGCTTTTAAGTGCGGCTAGCATCTTTTACACATTTGTATGAAGTAATGGATTCATTCATATCTTCGGTAGAGTTTGTAAGACCACGACTGATCCTGAACTGCAAGGAATGCATGGAAAAAGCAGCATGTCGTATCAATAGAAAATTCCGAGAATATTTCATTCTTAGTAAGAAAAAAAATGAAAGAAATTCAGAGTTGGGTCGAGTGAATAAATGGATAGAGTGCTAGGAACCCGATTCATTATAGGGAAAGAAAAAGCAACGAGCTTCTGTTCTTAATTTGAACGATTCTCCGATCTAATTACACGTTAAAAATCTATTAGTGCCAGTACGGGGAAGGGTTTTTCTATGATTGAATGATTATTCATTTTTTTTTTTTATGAGTCCTAACTATTAGCTATTGCCTGTTTTGGGTTAGACATAAATGTGTAAAAGAAGCAGCATATTGATAAAGAAAGTTTTTCCAAAATCAAAAGAGCGATTGGGGTGAAAAAATAAAGGATTTCTAACCCATCTTATTCTCTTATAACGAATATAAACGAATTAGATTGAAAAAGAAAGAGAGTCCGTTGATGAGTCTATTTATTTCCGAGGTATTTTTTTTTGTATTAGTATTACTAGAATACCTTGCTTTGACCGTATCGCACTATGTATCATTTCATAACTACCAAATTCCTAACTTGGATTCAAATCGAATTTCAAATGGAGGAATTCCCGGGATATTTCGAACTAGATAGATCTCGACAACACGACTTCCTATACCCCCTTATTTTTCGGGAGTATATTTATGCACTTGCTCATGATCATGGTTTCAATATAAATAGATCCACTTTGTTCGAAAATGCAGTTTATGACAAAAAATCTAGTTTAATAATTGTGAAACGCTTAATTACTCGAATGTATCAACGGAATCATTTGATTATTTCGCCTAATGCTAATGGTTCTGTTCAAAATCCATTTTGGGGCCAGAATAAGAATTTGTATTCGAAAATTCTATCAGAAGGGTTTGCAATCATTGTGGAAATTCCATTTTCCCTACGAGTTTTATCGTCCTTTGAAAGGAAAGATAAAGATATAGCAAAATCTCACACTTTACGATCAATTCATTCAATATTTCCTTTTTTAGAGGACAAATTTTCACATTTAGATTATGTGTCACATGTACTAATACCCTATCCCATCCATTTGGAAATCGTGGTTCAAACCCTTCGATACTGGGTGAAGGATGCCTCTTCTTTGCATTTATTACGTATCTTTCTATACGAGTATTGGAGTAGTTTTATTACTCCAAAAAAGCATATTACCCTTTTTTTAAAAGGTAATTCAAGATTCTTCTTGTTCCTCTATAATTCTTATGTATGTGAATATGAATCTATCTTCCTTTTTCTCCGCAATCAATCTTCTCATTTGCAGTCAACATCTTCGGGAGTCTTTTTTGAGCGAATATTTTTCTATGTCAAAATAGAATATGTAAAAATAGAGCAGCTTGTTGAAGTTTTTGTTGAGAATGATTTTCGGGA